TTAATGTACTTAGATAGTGTGTAGATGGGGTGGTATATATATATGGGTATTAGGATTATGTGTTGTACTTATAAGTACATTCTCTGAAGGGCGTGATTTGAGGTATGCGAAGAGTAATAATAGTTGTAATTATTTAGTGATATATATGTGCGTTTGTGGTGGGAGGGTTTTAGTAAGATAAGGAGAGGACCTTGATAGTGGAATGTCTCTTTGTGCTATGTGCCTCAGAAAGAGTGAGTTAGGGTGTGGGTGTTATTAGTTAGAAAATTAATTTTTTTTACGAGGTGGTAATTATTTCATTTTTATGTCCTGTAACCATTGACTGAAATACACCTTGGATTGGGCGGGTTGGGGACCAAGACATTCAATATCAGGCGCGATGATAGCATAAAGTCTGGCAAATCACAGTCAGGTGCTACAGGATGTTGGTTGGAACCTCCTTCCAGGAGCCTCCCGGCAATGCTGATGAGTACATTCCTTTCCCTACCAGATGCACCCATGCATCCAGTGACCCGAGAACAAGAGAGAGATAGCGCCACACCATCGTGATGTCTTATTTAAGGGGAACGTATGAGCGGTCTTACTGTTATGGCCCTGAAGTAGGAACCAAATGCCAGGTATAGTTTCAGTATAACCAAGCCCTGTCTATATGGGCCCGGAGCGAGAATACTAGTAGAAGTGGGCGGGTTGATGATTTCACGGAGGTAGGTAGATTAAGAGACCAATGATACCTGCTGGATAGTCATGGTTGGATCGACTATTTGACTGAATGTGCTATGTCCGATCAATACTTTAATGTACTAATGTACGCTATACATGTCTATTTGTAGATGATATTCATGTTTTCGAGCATTATCAGTGGGGTGGAGTTTTATGTATTATAGTCCGATGTGTAAGGGCAGTACTTGCTTATAAGCATGGGGTGAAAGTTTTTATGCATGTCTTGTGTTCATGTACTATGTATAATTAAGCATTTATAGTACTGGACATTATTCATGGGGATTAACATTAATGCACGTATTACATAGACAGTTTGGGTGTTATACGTACTTGTAAAGTACTTTATTGTTGAGTCACCAATAGTATGTTGTTTTATTGTTCAGGGGGTAGTTTAATATTAGAATATCAGCTTTGGGTGTTGATGGTAGAATTAGGTATTCTTTCCCTGATTGCCCTAGGGAGTAAGTATTCTCCATTTTTGGTTTACAAGACCAGAGTATTGACTTATATACTACAAGGGCTTTATCATTTAAGAAGTTTATTTTCGATTAGAGCAGAAAGGGGGATAAGAGTGATGATGATTAAAAAGTATATAATAGATGCTGTTTGACCAATTGTGATAAATGGGTATTCAACTGGTTGGCCTCCGATTCAGGTTAGTGTTAATAAATCGGCCACCAGGGCTCAGAATAGGATTTGAGTGATTGGTCGAAATGTTATACTTTGCTGTTTGGATAGATGTATTGTGGGAATAATTGTTAGAATTAGGATAGAGAGTATTAGGGCTAAAACGCCTCCTAGTTTGTTGGGGATAGATCGTAGGATTGCATATGCGAATAGGAAGTATCATTCTGGCTTGATGTGGGGTGGGGTGTTTAGGGGATTAGCTAGTGTATAATTGTCCGGGTCTGTTAATAAATCGGGGGTGAATAGAGTTAAGTTTATTAAGAATAGAATAAGGAAGATCAATCCGAGAATATCTTTAGTTGTATAGTAGGGATGAAATGAGATTTTGTCGGGTTCTGAAGTTATTCCTGATGGGTTACTTGAGCCTGTTTCATGCAGAAATAGTAGGTGAATAGCTGCTAAGGCAGCGATGATGAAAGGCAAGATAAAGTGGAAAGTAAAGAATCGTGTTAGGGTGGCTTTGTCTACTGAGAATCCGCCTCAAATCCATTGGACTAAGTCGGACCCAATGTAGGGAATGGCTGATAGGAGGTTAGTAATTACTGTGGCTCCCCAGAATGATATTTGTCCTCATGGAAGCACATAGCCTATGAATGCTGTGGCTATGGTTGTAAGTAGTAGGATAGTACCGATATTTCAAGTCTTCAGAAAAAGAAATGATCCGTAGTATAGGCCTCGCCCAATGTGGAGAAAGAGGCAGATGAAAAATATGGATGCACCATTAGCATGTAAGTAACGGATTATTCATCCGTAATTAACATCTCGAGTAATATGGGCAACTGAGGAAAAGGCAGTAGAGGTATCTGGTGTGTAATGTATTGCTAGGAATAGGCCTGTGGTGATTTGGATAATTAGACAGGTTCCTAGGAGTGAGCCAAAATTTCATCAGGAGGAGATATTTGATGGTGTAGGGAGATCAATGAATGATTCGTTGATAATTTTTGCTAGCGGGTGAGTTTTACGGGGAGAGGTCATTAGGGTTCTTATAGTTGAAGTACAACGATGGTTTTTCATATCATTAGTCATGGTTATAGCCCATGTGGGAATAATGACATATGCTTTATTTTTATTGAGTATTATTTTGGTAATAGGTTTTGTAGGTTTTTCTTCTAAGCCTTCGCCTATTTATGGTGGGTTAGTATTAATTTTTAGTGGTGCTGTGGGTTGTCTTATTACCTTGTACTTTGGTGGATCTTATATAGGGCTTATAGTTTTTTTGATTTATTTGGGGGGTATAATGGTGGTTTTTGGTTATACCGCGGCTATAGCAATTGATGAGCATCCTGAAACGTGGGTTTCAAGTACAGATATTTTAGGTATTTTCTTGTTAGGGTTGATGATGGAGATAACTGTTGTGTTTATATTGGGTGGGGATCCTGTTAAAACAGTAGAGATTACAGTTAATTATAATACTGTAGCAAGTTGAATAATTTATGAGGGTGATGGGCCGGGGTTAATTCGTGAAGATCCTACGGGTGCTGCTGCTTTGTATAATTATGGTATTTGGGTTGTTTTAGTTACTTGCTGGGCATTATTTATAGGTATGCATATTGCAATTGAGCTTACTCGAGGTGGAGGCTAGCTAGATGGTTAAAAGTAGTGCTAGTGTTGGTGGAATGAAGAAGGATAGGAAGTAGAGTTTAATTAGGCCTTTTTGAATTGATGAGGTTGTGGAGATTGGAATTTGGGTTTGAGTTGTTAATTTTGGTATGGATTTTTCTAGTCAGAATAAGTCTAGTAGGACTGAGGTAAAGTTTTGACTAATGGTTAGGCTTGAATGGGGGTTAAGTCGGTGTGTAGTTGTTGAATAAAATCCTAGTATGTTAGAGAAGTAGAAAGTTTTTAATGGGGTGCTTAATTTTATATTATTAGTAATGAAACTAAGTTCTATTGCTACAATAAATCCTAGTATAGTTACACTTAAAGCTGTAAGTTTAAGGTAATATGGTATGGTTACTTGAGGATATGAAGTAGGAGGAATGCAATTAGAAATAAGAAACCCGGCAAAGATACTGCCCACTGCTAGGCGATTAATTGGGTTTATTAGTATGTGGTTATTTTCATTAATTAGGATGAGAGTTGTGAAGCGGGGGTGTCCTGTCAGAGTAAAGAAGATGATGCGGATGCTGTATATAGCTGTAAGGGAAGTGGCTACTAGGGTTGTTGTTAGGGCTCAGGCGTTGGTATACGACGTATTGGCGGTTTCGATGATTAGGTCTTTTGAGTAGAAGCCAGTAAGGAAGGGTATACCTGTAAGTGCGAAGCTGCCGATAATGAGAGAGGAGGATGTGAAGGGTAGAGTTTTAAATAGGCCCCCTATTTTGCGAATGTCTTGTTCATTGTTTAGGCTATGAATAATGGAGCCTGCGGATAAGAATAATATAGCTTTGAAAAAGGCGTGAGTGCAGATATGGAGGAAGGCTAAATGTGGTTGATTAATACCGATTGTTACTATTATAAGACCTAGTTGGCTTGAGGTTGAAAAGGCTACGATTTTTTTTAAATCATTTTGTGTTAGAGCACAGATTGCTGTAAATAGGGTGGTAATAGCGCCTATTGATAGAATAAGTGTTTGGATGAGTGGACTATTTTCAATTAGAGGGTGGAAGCGGATAATTAAAAAGATCCCTGCAACAACCATGGTGCTAGAGTGTAGTAATGCTGAGACTGGTGTGGGCCCTTCTATAGCAGATGGGAGTCATGGGTGTAGGCCGAATTGAGCAGACTTTCCTGTTGCTGCTAGGAGGAGGCTTATTAGGGGAAAGAGGTTTATGGTAGAGTCAAGAATAAATATTTGTTGAAAGTCCCATGAATTAGAGTATAGGAAGAATCATGTCATTGCTATAATAAAGCCGATGTCTCCAATGCGATTGTATAGGATTGCCTGTAAGGCTGCTGTGTTAGCATCTGTTCGACCGTATCACCAGCTAATTAGTAGGAATGATATAATGCCTATTCCTTCTCACCCAATGAAAAGTTGAAATAAATTGTTGGCAGTAATTAGAATTAGTATTGTTACAAGGAAGATCAGTAGGTACTTGAGAAATTGATTGATATTTGGGTCTGAGCTTATATATCATATTGAAAACTCTACGATTGACCAAGTTACGAATAGTGCTACAGGGGTGAATATTGTGGAGAAGAAGTCTATTTTAAAGCTTAGGGATAGTTTAATAGTTTGGATAGTGATCCAATGTCAATTTGAAATTGTTGATTCTTGGCCTGTAAAGATGAATATTATCATAGACATAGTGCTGACAATGAAAGCATAGATGATAGCTAGTTTTACATATTGGGGGTATTGGGAGTTTTTGTTTGGGTTGATTAGAGTAATTGTGATGGGTGCTAGGAGTGGAATGATTGTTATTAAAATTATTGGGGAGTGTATTTTTACTTTTATTTGGAGTTGCACCAATGTTTTTGGTTCCTAAGACCAATGGATAACTACTACCCTTTAAAAGTTGAGAAAGCCAAGCTATTAGACTTGGAGGCATGAGTTAGCAGTTCTTGCATGCTTTCTCGGTAGTTAAGAAGTTATGGGCTTCTATTATTAGATTCACAATCTAATGTTTTTATTAAACTATAGCTACAGGGTGTAAAATTTATTATTACTTTAGGATTTAAAGTGAGTAGAATAATTGGTACCATATGCATTAATATTAGTGTGTTTTCTCGCGTAAACAGAGGTTTTACATTGCTAGTACTATAGGTTAGTGGGCCTCGTTGTGTTGAGGTGAATATGTGAAGTGAATATAGGGCTGTAATTAATATATTGAACCCCGTAAATATAATAGTAAAGTTGGATCAGGAGAAGGAAGCTAGAATTGTTAGCAGCTCTCCTATTAGATTGATAGTCGGGGGTAGAGCGAGATTGGCAAGGTTAGCTAGTAGTCACCATAGTGTTAATAGTGGAAATAATGCTTGAAGGCCTCGTGTAAATATTATAGTTCGGCTGTGGATTCGTTCGTAATTAGAGTTTGCTAGGCAGAATAGTAAGGATGAGGTTAGTCCGTGGGCGATTATTAGAACTATTGCACCAGTGAGGCTTCAAGGAGTTTGGATGAGGATAGCCAGGATAACAAGTGCTATATGGCTAACTGAGGAGTAAGCAATAAGTGATTTTAGGTCTGCTTGTCGTAGACAAATTGAGCTCGTTATTACTATGCCTCATAGTGATAAGATAATGAAAGGATAGTTTATTTTTTCTGTTAGGGGGTTAAGGATGGGAGTAATTCGTATTATGCCATAGCCGCCTAATTTTAGTAGAACTGCTGCAAGTACTATTGAGCCAGCAATTGGTGCTTCTACATGGGCTTTAGGAAGTCACAGATGTAGTCCATATAAAGGTATTTTTACTATAAATGCTATTATACATCCTAGTCACATGATGTTATTAGTTCAAGATAGTAGTATCTCCTTAGTATTTATAGTTGTTGTAAGCATGTTTAGGGATCCTAGGTTATTTAAATAATATAGGAGTGTAATTAGTAGGGGAAGGGATCCGGCTAGCGTATAAAATAGGAAGTATGAGCCGGCATTAAGGCGCTCTGGTTGATAGCCTCATCGGGTAATAATGATTAGGGTGGGGATCAGGGTGGTTTCAAATAGGATATAGAATAAAATTAGTTCGGTGGCTGAGAAGGTTATGATTAGGGAAATTTGTAGGAAAATCAGTATTGATATGTACAGCTTTTTTCGAGGGATTGGGCTACTATAGAGGTGTTGTTGTGTCGCTAAAATTATAAGTGGCAGCAGTCAGGCTGTTAGTATTAGTAGGGGGGATGTTAGTGGGTCTGAGAAGAAGGTTAGCGATAGGTTACATGAATTATTTGGTGAATATAGTATTAAAAGCGTGAGAATACTAATTAATAAGCTAGAGGTTATTGTATTGATTCATATGGTGTAATTTTTTGAGAGTCATATTATTGGCAATATTATTATTGTTGGTAAGATAATTTTTAGCATTGGAGTAGATTTAGGTTTTGAACATAGTCTAAGCCGTAGAGGTTAGAAATTAAAATCAGTAGGGCTAGACCTACTGCAGCTTCGCATGCAGCAAAAACTAGGAGGATAATTGGTATTATACATATTAATATTAAGTGTATGTTTAGAGTTGTGAGTGTAGCTATAATAAATAGTGACAGTATTATGCCTTCTAAGCATAGTAGTGATGATATTAGGTGGGATCGATAGATTAATAAACCTAGTAGTGATATAAAATACGCTAATATTACATTAATGAAAATAAAAGGCATGCATTGGTAAATATGGGTGTCCATAATTTAATGAGTCGAAATCATTTGTTTTAAATAAACTATATACCAACTCAACCCAGTCTAGTCCCTTTTGAGTTCATTCGTAGGCTAGTCCTAACGCTAAGATGATTAGTAGGGCAAGGATTATGTTGATTGTTAGTATTAGGTTATTTGTTTGAGTAGCTCAGGGTAAGGGTAATAGTAGGGCGATTTCTAGATCAAATAAAAGAAATGTAATAGCAATTAAGAAAAATTTTATAGAGAAAGGTAAGTGGGCAGAGGTTGTAGGATCAAATCCGCACTCATAGGGGTTGTGTTTTTCTGTGTATGCATTTAGTTGTGGGAGTCAAAATGTAATAGTAATTAGAAGTAGGGCTAAAAGGGTATTAGTTGTTAGGGTTAATGCTAGATTTATTACTCTCTCCCTAGTAGTCGGGGCTTACTGATTGGAAGTCAATAGTACTGTCTATACTAAGAGAGTAGGATCCTCATCAATAGATAGAAACATAGAGGAATAGTCATACCACATCTACGAAATGTCAGTATCATGCGGCAGCTTCAAAGCCAAAGTGGTGGTTAGATGTAAAGTGGTATAATTGCTGGCGAAAGTAGCATGTGATGAGAAAAGTAGTTCCAATAATTACATGAAGACCGTGAAAGCCTGTAGCTATAAAGAATGTTGATCCGTAGACTCCATCGGAGATAGTAAATGAGGTTTCAGAGTATTCTGATATTTGTAAGCAGGTGAAGTAAATTCCTAGCATAATAGTTATGAGTAATGCTTGGGCTGATTCTTTTCGATTAGCTTCTATTAGGCTGTGGTGTGCTCAGGTAATTGTGACCCCTGATGCAAGTAGTACAGCTGTATTTAGAAGTGGAACTTCTATTGGATTTAGGGGGAAAATACCTGTAGGGGGTCAATATCCTCCTGTCTGTGGGGTTGGAGCTAGGCTCGAATGGTAAAATGCTCAGAAGAATCCAGCGAAAAAGAAAACTTCTGAAATAATAAACAGGATTATTCCATATCGAAGGCCTTTTTGGACAGGAGTGGTGTGGTGGCCTTGGTATGTGCCTTCTCGGACTACGTCCCGTCATCATTGGAATATTGTTATTGTGCTGGCCAGTAGTCCTGCAATAAGGAGAGGGGTAAAGTGGAAGTGAAATCATATAATTAGGCCAGATGTAAGTAGAAAGGCTGACAGGGCTCCTGTTAATGGTCAAGGGCTTGGGTTAACTATGTGATAGGCGTGTGTTTGGTGTGTCATTATGAGTTGTCGTGTAGATACAGGCTTACTAAGAGTGTAAACACATAAGCTTGAATAAGTGCTACACCCAGTTCTAGAGTTACTAGTAAAACAATAATAATAGTAGTAATTGTGGAGGAGGCTGGGTAAATGGACATAAGGGTTAGTGTAGTGTCTCCGAGTAGATGTATTAATAGGTGACCTGCTGTAATATTAGCTGTTAGTCGTACAGCTAGGGCTACTGGTTGAATAAAAAGACTAATTGTTTCGATAACAATTAACATTGGAATAAGGGGTGCAGGTGTTCCTTGTGGTAGAAAGTGAGCAAGGGATGATTTTGTTTTATGTCGCAGGCCTAAGAGTACAGTTGCTATTCATAGAGGAACTGCCATGCCTAAATTTATTGATAGTTGAGTAGTTGGTGTGAATGCGTAGGGTGTGAGTCCAAGAATATTATTTAAGGCAATGAAGGTAATCAGAGCAAGAAGTATGAGAGATCAAGTTCGACCTTTGGTTGTATGAGTTGTTATTATTTGTTTTAGTGTAAGTTGAATTAGCCATTGTTGAAGAGAAGAAAGTCGATTTTTAATTAGGTTTTTAGAGGGTGTGAGGAGAATAGTAGGGAATATGATAATTAGTATTACTAGGGGGATCCCTAAGATTGTGGGAATGTTAAAGGAGGCAAATAAATTTTGGTTCATTTTAGTTCTCAGGTTGTTTTATGTTTTTGTATTTCGGTCAGTTTTGGTGATAGTATTATGTGGAATGTGAAACCAAGTATTTTTAGTTGGGTAATATAGAATAAGGTGACAACTATTGATAGGATCACCATTGGTCATGGTGAAATGTTTAATTGAGGCATTCACTGTAGAGAGATGGGTCCTCTCAGTCTTTAACTTAAAAGGTTAATGCTAATTTAGCTTTACAATGATACAATGTATAGATATGAGGCTCATACTTCGAAGTCTTGGAAGTAAATGAATTCTAAGACAATAGGCATAAAGCTGTGATTAGACCCGCAAATTTCTGAGCATTGTCCGTAATATAAACCTGGTCGTGTAGAGGTTAATATGGCTTGATTTAGGCGTCCGGGAATAGCATCTGTTTTTACACCTAGTGCTGGTACGGCCCATGAGTGTAGGACGTCTTGTGATGAAATTAGTACACGAATGTCTGCTTCCATAGGTAAGGTTGTTCGGTTATCTACCTCAAGGAGTCGAAATTCCCCGGGCTCTAGGAAGTATGTTGGCGTAATATAGGAGTCAAATGCTAGATCTTCATAGTCGGAGTATTCATAACTTCAATATCATTGGTGACCAATTGCTTTAAGGGTTAAGTAAGGTTTATTGAACTCATCTGTTATATATAGAATGCGTAAAGATGGAAGAGCAATTATAATAAGAATGACGGCGGGTAAAATGGTCCAGATTATTTCGATTTCTTGAGCATTTATGGTGCTAGTGTGAGTAAGTTTTGTAGTAAGTATTAAGGAAATAATATATAAAACTAAAGAGCTAATTAAAAAAATAATTATAAGGGCATGGTCATGGAAGGCAATAAGTTCTTCTATGATGGGGGATGTAGCGTTTTGTAAACCTAATTGGGCTGGTGTTGCCATTAAGATATATAGATGTTAGTCTATAATTTAACTTTGACAAAGTTATGTAATTGTTTTACTAATATCTTATTGAAAAAGTCATAGGGTTTATGGGATTGGCTTGAAACCAATTTTTGGGGGTTCAAATCCTTCCTTTTTCGCTTAGAGTTTTCACATAGGTGGCTTCTTCGAATGTGTGGTAGGGAGGGGGACAGCCATATAACCATTCTAGGTTAGTAGATAGTTGTTCGATGGTTGAGACTTTACGTTTTGATGAGAAAGCTTCTCAAATTATAAAAATTATTAGGATAACTGCTGTTAATGAGATAAATGAGCCTACAGATGAGACAATATTTCATGTAGTATATGCATCAGGATAGTCTGAGTATCGTCGAGGTATACCAGATAAGCCAAGAAAGTGCTGTGGAAAGAAAGTTAGGTTTACACCTACGAATATAATAGTAAAGTGGATTTTGGCATAAGTTTGATCAAGTGTATACCCTGAAAATAGAGGGAATCAGTGAATAAAGCCTCCTATAATAGCAAATACTGCTCCTATTGATAAGACATAGTGAAAGTGTGCTACTACATAGTATGTATCATGTAATACAATATCTAGTGATGAGTTGGCTAGTACAATTCCTGTTAACCCGCCTACGGTGAAAAGAAAAATAAACCCTAAGGCCCATAGTATTGCAGGAGATCACTTGATATTACCGCCATGTAGTGTAGCTAGTCAACTAAACACTTTTACTCCAGTAGGGATAGCAATAATTATAGTGGCTGATGTAAAATATGCACGAGTATCAACATCTATGCCTACTGTAAACATATGGTGAGCTCATACAATAAATCCTAGGAAACCAATAGATATTATAGCCCAAACTATGCCCATGTAACCAAATGGTTCTTTTTTATTGGAGTAGTATGTTACAATATGTGAGATTATTCCAAAGCCTGGTAAGATGAGAATATATACTTCAGGGTGACCGAAGAATCAGAATAGATGTTGATATAGAATAGGATCGCCGCCACCAGCAGGATCAAAGAAGGTGGTGTTAAGGTTACGATCAGTTAACAGTATAGTAATTCCGGCGGCTAGAACTGGGAGAGATAGTAGGAGTAGAACTGCTGTAATTAAAACAGATCACACGAATAGAGGGGTTTGATATTGGGTTATAGCTGGGGGTTTTATATTAACAATTGTTGTAATGAAGTTGATAGCTCCTAGGATGGAGGAGACACCTGCTAGATGGAGTGAAAAAATGGCTAAATCTACAGAGGCTCCGGGGTGCGATATGTTTCCTGCTAAGGGCGGGTATACTGTCCAGCCAGTCCCAGCGCCGGCTTCTAGAGTTGAAGATGCGAGTAGAAGAAGGAGTGAGGGTGGTAGGAGTCAGAAGCTTATATTGTTTATTCGGGGGAATGCTATATCTGGAGCACCGATTATCAGAGGAACAAGTCAGTTTCCAAAGCCTCCAATTATAATTGGCATTACTATAAAAAAGATTATAACAAAAGCATGGGATGTTACAATAACATTATAGACATGGTCATCTTCCATTAGGCTTCCTGGTTGGCCAAGTTCTGTTCGGATTAAGAGGCTTAGGGCTGTTCCTACTGCTCCAGCTCATGCGCCAAATAGTAAATATAGTGTTCCGATGTCTTTATGATTGGTTGAAAATAATCAGCGATTTATGAACATAGGTAGAGGTAAAATGGCTGAGTAAGCATTAGACTGTAAATCTAAAGACAGAGGAATAGCCCTCTTTTTGCCAGCTCTGAGGTGATATGTCATATTGAATTGCAAATTCAAAGAAGCAGCTTCAATTCTGCCGGGGCTTCTCCCGCCTTTTTTTCCTAACGGCGGGAGAAGTAGATTGAAGCCAGTTGATTGGGTTGTTTAGCTGTTAACTAAATTTTTGTGGGTTAAAGTCCCATCAATCTAGAAAGGGCTTAGCTTAATTAAAGTAATTGATTTGCGTTCAGTTGATGCAGAGTAAAGTTTTGCAGTCCTTATATTGATGCAGAAATTAAGTATAATGTACTTACTAAGAGCTTTGAAGGCTCTTGGTCTTATTAACCTAAATTTCTAGATCACTAGTATTAGTGGGGTTAGTGGTAAGAGTGATGTAGAGAGTATCATAAGTGGTGGTAGGAGTGGGGTTGGTTTTATGTGTTTAAGTTGTCAGTTAATTTTTGTGTTATTAGATGTGGGAAATATTGTTATTGAGATAGAGTATGTTAGGCGTATATAGAAGTATAAGTTTATTAGTGTTAGTATGGCTATTGTAAGTGGAATGATTAAGTTATTATTTTTTGTAAGTTCTTGTATAATGGCTCATTTGGGGGAAAAACCTGTTAGTGGAGGTAAGCCTCCTAAAGATATTATTATTAATGGAATGATAGGTATCACTCATGTTAATTTATTTCAGGTATGTGATAATGATAGGGTTGTTACGTTTGAATTTAGGAAAAAAATTATGAATGTAGAGGTTGTTAAGAAGATATAAATGATTAGGGTTAAAATAGTGATATTTGGGTTGTAGTATAATACTGTTGTTATTCATCCTATGTGGGTAATTGAGGAGTAGGCTAGAATTTTACGGAGTTGAGTTTGGTTAAGTCCCCCTCAGCTACCGATTATAATTGACAGGATTGAAATTGTTAGAATAATAGTAGTGTTTATTGATGGAAAAATTTGAAGTATAATTGATATGGGGGCAATTTTTTGTCATGTGAGGATTACTATAGCTGGGATTAGGGGGGTTCCTTGAGTTACTTCTGGGAGTCAGAAGTGTAGGGGGGCTATTCCTATTTTTATTACTAGGGCAATTAATATTATTATAGATGAGATTTGGTTATCGGGTGGATTGATTGTTCATTGTCCGGAGATTAAATTATTGAGGAAAATAGCTATTAGGAGGATTATTGATGCTGTTGCTTGAATTAGGAAATATTTGGTTGATGCTTCTGTAGATCGGGGGTTTGTATTTTTGGCTAGAATTGGTACGATAGCTAGTATATTTAGTTCTAGGCCTATTCAGGCTAGAAATCAATGTGAGCTTAAAGTTGTGATTATGGTTCCTGTTAGGATAGTGAAGGAAATGATAAGATAGGCTAGGGGGTTGATGTTAGTACGGGAAGGGTTTAACCGACATTTTCGGGGTATGGGCCCGATAGCTTGTTTAGCTGACCTTACTATTTAGAGTGTGGTGTAATAGGTAGCACGGAGAGTTTTGAGTTCTCAGGTATAGGTTCGATTCCTACAATTCTAGAAATAAGAGGATTTGAACCTCTATAATTTACTCTATCAAAGTAATTCTTTTATCAGACATATTTCTATGTTTGGGGTGGAATGCCGGATGTTAGAACAGGTATTGAGATATATCACATGCATAGTGCTAGTGTAAGGGGTAAAAAGTTTTTTCATAATAAGTATATTAATTGATCATAGCGGAAGCGGGGGTATGCTGTTCGAATTCATAGAAATAGGGTGGTTAGTAAAAGAGTTTTAGTTATGAAGTTAATTGTGTAAATTTCTGATGTGGTTATTTTATAGGGTGTTGCTAGAAAAATAGTAGTAGTTAGGGCGTTTATTATAATAATGTTTATATACTCTGCTATAAAGAATAAAGCGAATGAGCCCGCGGCATATTCAATATTAAAGCCTGAGACTAGTTCTGATTCTCCTTCTGTTAGGTCAAATGGGGCTCGATTGGTTTCTGCTAGTGTGGAGATAAATCATATTATGGCTAGGGGTCATGATGGAAGAAGAAGTCAATAGTGCTCTTGTGTTGTGATGAGTGTTTGTAGGTTAAATGAGCCACTTATTAATAGGGTAGATAGGAGGATAATGGCGAGAGTAACTTCGTATGAGATTGTTTGGGCTACGGCTCGTAATGAGCCAATTAGTGCGTAGTTTGAGTTGGATGCTCATCCGGATCATAGAATTGAGTATACAGCTAGGCTTGATGTTGCTAGGATAAATAGTAGACCTAAGTTAAGGTTGATTAGAGGGTATGGTATGGGGAGTGGAGTTCATAGAAGAAGGGCGATAGATAGGGCTAAGGTTGGGGCAGTTAGATATAAGGTTGTAGTAGAGGTAGTGGGTAGTAGGGGTTCTTTTGTGAAAAGTTTTATGGCATCAGCGATTGGTTGGAGTACTCCATACGGGCCCACGATGTTGGGGCCTTTTCGAAATTGTATATAGCCTAAGATTTTTCGTTCTGTAAGTGTTAAAAATGCTATAGCGATTAGGGCTGGTACGATTAATAGGAGTAGGTTGATTATAAACACGTTGTTAAGGAGAGGAGTTGAACCTCTGATCATAAAGTTTTAAGTTTTATGCAATTACCGGGCTCTGCCACCTTAACAAGCCCTGTTCTTGGGCGAGGTGGTAGTCTATGAGGTTAAGATACCAGTCATCTAGTTTTTTAGAGCGCTTTACGAAGTGGGCTCTATTCCTCTTGTCCTTTCGTACTGGGAGGAATGCTTAATAGATAGAAACCGACCTGGATTGCTCCGGTCTGAACTCAGATCACGTAAGACTTTAATCGTTGAACAAACGAACCCTTAATAGCGTCTGCACCATTAGGATGTCTTGATCCAACATCGAGGTCGTAAACCCTATTGTCGATATGGACTCTAAAATAGGATTGCGCTGTTATCCCTAGGGTAACTTAGTCCGTTGATCAAGCTATTGGGTCAGTAAGGTGTGTTTTACTTAGACTAGTGAGGTCTTGGTACATGTTTTCGGAGGTTGTTTTATACTCCGAGGTCACCCCAACCAAAATTTACAATACATTTACGATTAATTAGTGCCTGTTGGTTTGGAAGGTTTTAGCTTGTATTATTAAATTGAAGCTCCATAGGGTCTTCTCGTCTTATTAGGTTATGTCCGCCTCTTCACGGACAGGTCAATTTCACTGATTGAAAGTAAGAGACAGTTAACCCCTCGTGTGGCCATTCATACAAGTCCTTATTTAGAGAACAAGTGATTATGCTACCTTTGCACGGTCAGGGTACCGCGGCCGTTGAACATGTGTCACTGGGCAGGCAGTGCCTCTAATACTGGAGATGCTAGAGGTGATGTTTTTGGTAAACAGGCGGGGGTAGAGTTTGCCGAGTTCCTTTTACTTCTTTTAATCTTTCTCATGGTGCATGCCTGTGTTGGGTTAACAGTTTGATTAATTGGGGACTAATTTGTAGTATTTGATAATTGGGCTGTTAACTAACAGTAGTTGTTTCGATCTGATATAAGCTTATGCAGAGAGAATAATTTCATGTTACTTATATTAACATTGTTGCTTCTATTAAATTATAGATTAATCCAATTTATTTTAGGAGTTCAGTTAGGTTATTAGAATTAAGGGTAATTGTACATTGAGCTTGAACGCTTTCTTAATAGGTGGCTGCTTTTAGGCCAACTATGATAATTAAGTTATTTACTCTCTATGGAAGGTTGTTTCCTAGAGTCTGAAGAGCTGTCCCTCTTTAGACTAACAGTTAAATTTACATTAAGATTGTCTAGTTCTATGGGTAAATTTAAAGTTGAACTAAGATTCTATCTTGGATAACCAGCTATCACCAAGCTCGATAGGTTTGTCGCCACTACCTATAGATTTTCCCACTATTTTGCCACATAGATGGGTTTGCTCTCATGGCTATCTTTAGGTAGCTCGTTTGGTTTCGGGGGACATTGTTTGAGTTCTCTTTATAAGGTTATTTCTAGTTAATTCATTATGCAAAAGGTATAAGGGTTTGTCTTTGCTTTTCTGTGCTCTATTGTTTTTTGTTCTTTCCCTTGCGGTACTTTTTCTATTGCGCCTGAGATGTAATTTCTATCGCCTATACTTTTGTGATAGGTAAATGATTTAGTTAGTATAATTAAGTAGTATATTTAATAGGGGTTTGGGCTAGAGTTAGCTCAAAACGATCATTTATTGTGAGATCTTCCGGGTGTAAGCTGGATGCTTTGGTTTAAGCTACGTTTTGATTTACCCAAGCGCACTTTCCAGTACGCTTACCATGTTACGACTTATCCCCTCTAGATCAGTATTTAGTGTTTTAATTGTTAGTGTACTTTTATGTGATGTTTGAGGAGGGTGACGGGCGGTGTGTGCGTGCTTAATGGCCTTGTTTCAATCAAGCTCTCTACTCTTGGTTTACTGCTAAATCCACCTTAGGCTCCTAGATTTCATAGGAGTTATCGTGTAGTTTTCTGGTTTAGAAAATGTAGCCCATTTCTTCCCACTTCATTGGCTGCACCTTGACCTAACGTTTTTATGATGATACTTCTGCTTACTTTACAATCATTAAGGAGTTTGCTGAAGATGGCGGTATACAGGCTGGCGGCTAGATGTGGTAAGGTTTATCGGGGTATATCGATTACAGAACAGGCTCCTCTAGACGGATGTAAAGCACCGCCAGGTCCTTTGAATTTCAAGCTGTTGCTTGTAGTGTTCTGGCGAATGATTTTGTTAATTAAGTCATTTAGGTTTAAGGCTAAGCATAGTGGGGTATCTAATCCCAGTTTGTACCTTAGCTGTAGTGTGTTCAGAATATTATAAAGCCACTTTCGTAGAGTATTTTATTGCAACTGAGGTTTTTTACGACTTAGTTGTAGGTTAGCTTTATTGAATATACCCTATCTTAAACACTCTTTACGCCGAACTCTATTAACTTGAGTCAATCGTATGGCCGCGGTGGCTGGCACGAAATTGACCAACTCTGGTTATCAGTGTAGCTTAGTTAAACTTTCGTTTATTGCTAAAAGTCTGTCACTGCTGTTTCCCGTGGGGGCGTGGCTGTGCAAAGTGTCTTGAGCTGCATGTTTGCGTGCTTGATACTTGCTCCTCATGTTCTGATGGAGGGCATTCTCACAGGGTCGTGGATGCTTGCATGTGTAGTCTCACTGAGGGCTAATAGAAAGGCTAGGACCAAACCTATATGTTTATGGGGTTATGATACCCGTCTAGACATTTTCAGTGTCTTGCTTTGATATTAAGCTACATTAAC